GTTGATGTAGCTTAACACCTAAAGCAAGGCACTGAAAATGCCTAGATGAGTCCATAAAACTCCATAAACACATAGGTTTGGTCCCAGCCTCTCTATTAGTTATAAGCAAAACTACACATGCAAGTATCCGCACCCCAGTGAGGATCCCCTGCAAGTCACCATTTGACAAAAAGGAGTGGGCATCAAGCACACACATGTAGCTCAAGACGCCTTGCTCAGCCACGCCCCCACGGGAAACCAGCAGTGATAAAAATTAAGCAATGAACGAAAGTTTGACTAAGTTATGCTTACCAAGGGTTGGTAAATTTCGTGCCAGCCACCGCGGTCATACGATTAACCCTAATTAATAGACCTACGGCGTAAAACGTGTTTAAGAAGCCCATACCATTAAAGCCAAACTCTAGCTACGCTGTAAAAAGCCTCAGCTACTGTAAGCCCCACTACGAAAGTGACTTTAAAATATCTGAACACACGACAGCTAAGGCCCAAACTGGGATTAGATACCCCACTATGCTTAGCCCTAAACCTAAAGGATCCACATAACAAGACCCTTCGCCAGAGTACTACTAGCCAAAGCTTAAAACTCAAGGGACTTGGCGGTGCTTTATATCCCTCTAGAGGAGCCTGTTCTATAATCGATAAACCCCGATAAACCTCACCAACCCTTGCCAACTCAGCCTATATACCGCCATCTTCAGCAAACCCTGAAAAGGAGTCGCAGTAAGCTCAATCACATAACATAAAAACGTTAGGTCAAGGTGTAGCCCATGGGTTGGAAAGAAATGGGCTACATTACCTGCTGCCAGGTCACCCGCCAAACGAATCCCCCTATGAAAATGAAGGGCTGAAGGTGGATTTAGCAGTAAACTAAGAATAGAGTGCTTAGTTGAATAAGGCCATGAAGCACGTACACACCGCCCGTCACCCTCCTCAAGCACCAACAGTAGACCCCAATCCTATTAACACCTACTACACCTGTCAGAGGAGATAAGTCGTAACAAGGTAAGCGTACTGGAAAGTGTGCTTGGATAACACAAAGCATAGCTTAACCCAAAGCATCTAGCTTACACCTAGAAGATATCATGCAACAAATGACTGCTTTGAGCCGTACCTAGCCCACACCCTACAAAACACAACTACAACCCCACTCATAAACTAAAACATTCACCACATCTCAAGAGTATAGGAGATAGAAATTCTAATCTGGCGCTATAGAGAAAGTACCGCAAGGGAACCATGAAAGAAATGACCCAAAGCAACAAACAGCAAAGATTACCCCTTGTACCTTTTGCATAATGATTTAACTAGAACAACTTAGCGAAGAGAACTTAAGTTAATAATCCCGAAACCAGACGAGCTATTCACGAGCAGCCCAAAATAGAGCAAACTCATCTATGTGGCAAAATAGCGAGAAGACTCATGAATAGAGGTGACAAGCCTACCGAGCCTGGTGATAGCTGGTTGTCCAGAGAAGAGTTTTAGCTCAACCTTAAGCCTGCCCAATAACCCCACAATTCTACTGCAGACTTAAGAGATAGTCTAAAAGGGGACAGCCTTTTAGATAAAGGTTACAACCTTGCCTAGAGAGTAAGCACGCTAACAGAACATAGTGGGCCTAAAAGCAGCCATCAATAAAGAAAGCGTTCAAGCTCGACAATAACAACAACCCCAATACCAACAGCAGCCACCACCTCCTAGCACTAAAACTGGACCATTCTATAACTATATAGAAGAGATACTGTTAATATGAGTAACAAGAATTTTATTCTCCCCGCACAAGTGTATATCAGAACGGATAACCACTGATAGTCAACATACGTAGAGCAAGTTCAACAACAAGCTCTCTACCCCTCTAATGTTAGCCCAACACAGGAGTGCCCCAGGGAAAGATTAAAAGGAGTAAAAGGAACTCGGCAAGCACAAACCCCGCCTGTTTACCAAAAACATCACCTCTAGCATACCTAGTATTAGAGGCACTGCCTGCCCAGTGACATACGTTCAACGGCCGCGGTATCCTGACCGTGCTAAGGTAGCATAATCACTTGTTCTCTAAATAAGGACTTGTATGAATGGCCACACGAGGGTTTTTCTGTCTCTTACTCCCAATCAGTGAAATTGACCTCCCCGTGAAGAGGCGGGGATGCCACAACAAGACGAGAAGACCCTATGGAGCTTCAATTAACTAGCCTAAGAGCAAGATACCCAACACCAAAAGGCATAAAACACCCTCATAATAGGCTAGTAATTTAGGTTGGGGTGACCTCGGAGTACAAAAAACCCTCCGAGCATATACAACTTAGACTTACCAGTCAAAGCCGCACCATAATTGACCCAAAATTTTTGATCAACGGACCAAGTTACCCTAGGGATAACAGCGCAATCCTATTCAAGAGTCCATATCGACAATAGGGTTTACGACCTCGATGTTGGATCAGGACATCCTAATGGTGCAGCAGCTATTAAGGGTTCGTTTGTTCAACGATTAAAGTCCTACGTGATCTGAGTTCAGACCGGAGCAATCCAGGTCGGTTTCTATCTGTTTCCGCGCTCCTCCCAGTACGAAAGGACAAGAGAAGCAAGGCCTCCTTATCTCAAGCGCCTTCCAGTTCTACAGATGACATAATCTTAATCTGGCGCACAACAACCACACCGCCCCTAGACAAGGGCTCAGTTAAAGTGGCAGAGACCGGTAATTGCATAAAACTTAAACCTTTACGACCAGAGGTTCAAATCCTCTCTTTAACACAATGTTCTTAACTAACCTCCTCTCTATAATTATCCCAGTCCTACTAGCCGTAGCATTTCTCACCCTAGTAGAACGAAAAATTCTAGGGTACATACAACTGCGCAAAGGCCCAAACACAGTAGGGCCCTACGGCCTACTCCAACCTATTGCAGACGCCGTAAAACTATTTACCAAAGAACCCCTACGCCCACTCACATCATCCATCACCATATTCATTATCGCCCCCATCCTAGCCCTAACACTAGCGCTCACCATATGAGTTCCACTACCAATACCCCACCCATTAGTCAACATAAACCTCGGAGTGCTATTTATACTTGCTATATCTAGCCTGGCAGTCTACTCCATCCTCTGATCCGGCTGGGCTTCAAACTCAAAATACGCCCTAATCGGAGCACTACGAGCCGTCGCCCAGACAATCTCATACGAAGTTACACTAGCCATCATCCTACTGTCTGTCCTATTGATAAACGGCTCCTATTCACTAGCCACTCTAATCACCACCCAAGAATACCTCTGACTAATCATCCCCTCCTGACCCCTCGCAATAATATGATACATTTCAACCCTAGCAGAAACCAACCGCGCTCCCTTCGATCTAACGGAAGGTGAATCAGAACTGGTCTCCGGCTTCAACGTAGAGTATGCAGGAGGCCCCTTCGCCCTATTCTTCCTAGCAGAGTACGCCAACATTATCATAATAAATGCCCTAACAACCACCCTATTCCTAGGAGCCTACAACAACCCAATCCTACCCGAACTTCACACCATAAATTTCGCAACCAAAACTCTCCTACTCACAATATCATTCTTATGAATCCGCGCATCATACCCACGCTTCCGATACGACCAACTAATACACCTCTTATGAAAAAACTTCCTTCCCCTAACACTAGCCCTATGTATATGACATATCACAGTACCAGTCTCTATAGCGGGTATCCCACCACAAACATAAGAAATATGTCTGACAAAAGAGTTACTTTGATAGAGTAAATCATAGGGGCTAAAATCCCCTTATTTCTAGGACTATAGGACTTGAACCTAAACCCGAGAACTCAAAAATCTCCGTGCTACCACACTACACCAAATCCTAAGTAAGGTCAGCTAAATTAAGCTATCGGGCCCATACCCCGAAAATGTTGGTTCACCCCTTCCCGTACTAATCAACCCACTCACACTATCCATAATCATCTCTACCATCATGCTAGGAACGACCATTGTTATAACCAGCTCCCACTGACTGACAATCTGAATCGGCTTCGAAATAAACATACTAGCCATTATCCCCATACTCATAAAAACCCATCACCCTCGCTCTACAGAAGCGGCAGCCAAATACTTCCTCATTCAGGCCACAGCCTCAATACTACTACTTCTCGCCGTAACCACCAACCTTCTAAAATCCGGCCAATGAACAGTCACTAACATAATAGACCCCCTAGCCCTAACCATCCTAACCCTCTCCCTCGCCATAAAACTCGGACTCTCCCCCTTCCACTTCTGAGTCCCAGAAGTTACACAAGGCATCCCCCTGCTATCAGGCCTGATCCTCCTAACCTGACAGAAGCTAGCCCCACTATCCATCCTATACATTATAGCCCCCACTATTGACCCAACCCTAATCCTAACAATATCTATCCTATCCGTACTAGTCGGAGGCTGGGGAGGTCTTAACCAAACACAACTCCGCAAGATCATAGCCTACTCATCCATTGCTCATATAGGATGAATGACCGCAGTCCTAACCTACAACCCATCTATAACTCTACTCAACCTAGTAATCTACATCATAATGACATCAACCACATTTATACTCCTCATTAACAGCTCAACAACAACCACACTCTCACTCTCCCTCACATGAAACAAAACCCCCCTAATTGCTATCATCATCCTAACAATTATACTATCATTAGGAGGCCTCCCACCCCTAACAGGCTTTATACCAAAATGAATAATCCTCCAAGAACTTACAAAAAATGACAGTATTATCCTCCCCCTCCTGATAGCTACTGCAGCCCTACTCAACCTATACTTTTACATACGCCTGACATATACAACGTCACTAACCATACTACCAACTATAAACACCATCAAAACAAACTGACACTTCAAGCACACGAAACAAGCAACACTCCTATCCCCCCTGATCATCATCTCCACAATAACACTCCCACTAACACCCACCATATCCACTCTGCTATAGGAGTTTAGGTTAACTCAGACCAAGAGCCTTCAAAGCCCTAAGCAAATAATAAATATTTAACTCCTGCCCCTTAAGGACTACAAGATTCTACCCTGCATCTGCTGAATGCAAATCAACCACTTTACTTAAGCTAAGCCCTTACTAGATTGGTGGGACTCAAACCCACAAAACTTTAGTTAACAGCTAAACACCCTAAACAACTGGCTTCAACCTACTTCTCCCGCCGCCTAGAAAAAAAAGGCGGGAGAAGCCCCGGTAGGGTTGAAGCTACTTCTCTGAATTTGCAATTCAACGTGATATCTCACCACAGGGCCTGGTAATAAGAGGACTCAAACCCCTGTCTTTAGATTTACAGTCTAATGCCTACTCGGCCACATTACCTATGTTCATCTCCCGTTGACTCTACTCAACAAACCACAAAGACATCGGCACCCTATACCTATTGTTTGGGGCCTGAGCCGGAATGGTGGGTACCGCATTGAGCCTTCTTATTCGCGCTGAACTCGGTCAACCTGGCACCCTACTAGGCGATGACCAGATCTACAATGTCATCGTAACCGCCCACGCCTTCGTGATGATCTTCTTTATAGTGATGCCCATCATAATCGGGGGCTTTGGCAACTGACTGGTCCCTCTAATAATTGGAGCGCCGGATATAGCATTTCCCCGGATAAATAATATAAGCTTCTGACTACTGCCCCCATCATTCCTTTTACTACTCGCCTCCTCCACCGTTGAAGCCGGAGTCGGCACTGGTTGAACAGTCTACCCCCCATTAGCAGGCAACCTTGCCCACGCTGGAGCCTCAGTCGACTTAGCTATCTTCTCCCTACACCTAGCAGGGGTGTCCTCTATCCTGGGAGCAATTAACTTTATCACTACCATCATCAACATAAAACCCCCTGCTCTCTCCCAATACCAAACTCCCCTCTTCGTCTGATCCGTCTTGATTACAGCCATCCTACTACTCCTCTCACTCCCCGTCCTAGCAGCAGGCATCACCATACTACTAACAGACCGAAACCTTAACACCACTTTCTTTGATCCTGCCGGAGGGGGCGACCCGGTACTGTATCAGCACCTATTCTGATTCTTTGGCCACCCCGAAGTATACATCCTAATTCTACCCGGATTCGGAATCATCTCCCATGTCGTAACCTACTACTCCGGCAAAAAAGAGCCCTTTGGCTACATAGGAATAGTCTGAGCTATAATATCCATCGGATTCCTAGGATTTATCGTATGAGCCCATCACATATTCACAGTCGGAATAGACGTTGATACACGAGCATACTTTACGTCCGCTACCATAATTATTGCTATCCCCACAGGGGTAAAAGTATTTAGTTGACTTGCCACCCTACACGGAGGAAACATCAAATGATCCCCCGCCATGCTCTGAGCCCTTGGCTTCATTTTCTTGTTCACTGTCGGAGGCCTAACGGGCATCGTACTGGCCAACTCCTCCCTAGACATTGTCCTACACGATACCTACTATGTAGTAGCCCATTTCCACTACGTCCTATCTATAGGAGCTGTCTTCGCTATCATGGGAGGATTCGTTCACTGATTCCCCCTATTTACAGGCTACACCCTGAACACCACCTGAGCCAAAATTCACTTCCTAGTGATATTCGTAGGAGTTAACATGACTTTTTTCCCCCAACATTTCCTAGGGCTCTCTGGTATACCACGACGCTACTCTGATTACCCAGACGCCTATACTACCTGAAATACCATCTCATCCATAGGCTCCTTTATCTCACTTACAGCCGTAATGCTCATAGTATTCATGGTATGGGAAGCATTCGCGGCCAAGCGTGAAGTCTCCTCGACGGAACTAACTGTCACTAACCTTGAATGACTTCACGGGTGTCCTCCCCCCTACCACACATTTGAAGAGCCAACCTATGTTAACCCCAAATAAGAAAGGAAGGAATTGAACCCCCTAGAATTGGTTTCAAGCCAACATCATAGCCATTATGTCTTTCTCAATAAATGAGGTATTAGTAAAATTTACATAACCTTGTCAAGGTTAAATTATGGGTGCAAGCCCCATATATCTCCATGGCATACCCCTTCCAACTAGGACTACAAGACGCAACTTCCCCAATCATAGAGGAGCTACTGTATTTTCACGACCACACCCTAATGATCGTATTCATAATTAGCTCTCTAGTCTTATACCTAATCTCCTCTATACTGACAACCCGCCTTACCCACACAAGCACAATAGATGCCCAAGAAGTAGAAACAATCTGAACTATCCTCCCGGCCCTTATTTTAATTACCATCGCCCTCCCATCCTTGCGAATCCTCTATATGATAGACGAGATTAACAACCCCTCCATGACTGTCAAGACAATAGGCCACCAATGATACTGAAGCTACGAATATACCGACTACGCGGACCTACGTTTTGACTCCTACATGACCCCCACATCTTACCTAAAAATAGGAGACCTTCGCCTTCTAGAGGTAGATAACCGCGTGGTCCTCCCCATAGAAACTACCATTCGCATACTTATCTCCTCTGAAGATGTCCTACACTCATGGGCCGTGCCCTCTCTAGGCCTAAAAACAGACGCAATCCCAGGCCGACTCAACCAAGCAACCCTCCTCTCCACTCGACCTGGCCTGTACTACGGACAATGCTCCGAAATTTGCGGCTCTAACCACAGTTTTATACCCATCGTCCTTGAAATAGTTACCCTTCCTTACTTCGAGAAATGATCAGCGTCTATGTTATAATCTCATTAAGAAGCTAACCAGCGTTAACCTTTTAAGTTAAAGACAGGGAGGACAAATCCACCCCTTAATGATATGCCCCAACTGGACACATCAACCTGATTCACAACAATCCTGGGCACTATCCTTACACTATTCACTGTCATTCAACTGAAAATCTCCAGCCACCACTTCTACTCCAACCCAGAGCCAAAGGCTACTGAAAGCATTAAACCGCACACCCCCTGAGAAACCAAATGAACGAAAATTTATTTGCCTCTTTCGCTACCCCTACGATAATAGGCCTTCCTATTGTCATCCTAGTCATCATGTTCCCCGCCCTGATATTCCCATCAACCAACCGACTAGTCAACAATCGACTAGTGGCTATTCAACAATGACTAATTCGCCTGACATCTAAGCAAATACTGTCCATCCACAACTCTAAAGGTCAAGCGTGAGCCCTCATACTAATATCCCTGATTTTATTTATTGGCTCAACAAACCTACTTGGGCTACTCCCCCATTCCTTCACCCCCACAACACAGCTATCAATAAACCTTGCCATGGCCATCCCACTATGAGCTGGGACCGTAATTCTCGGGTTCCGGCATAAGACAAAAGCCTCCCTAGCACATTTTCTCCCCCAAGGCACTCCTCTTCCCCTGATCCCCATGCTAATTATCATCGAAACAATCAGTCTATTTATTCAGCCCATAGCCCTAGCAGTACGACTAACCGCCAACATCACTGCAGGCCACCTGTTAATTCACTTGGTCGGAGGGGCGACCCTTGCCCTAATAGACATCAACGCAACCGTCGCCCTACTCCCCTTTACAGTACTGGTGCTGCTAACCATCCTAGAATTTGCAGTAGCCCTGATTCAAGCATACGTTTTCACACTGCTAGTCAGCCTATACCTACACGACAACACCTAATGGCCCACCAAGCACACGCATACCATATAGTCAACCCCAGCCCCTGACCACTCACAGGAGCCCTATCCGCCCTCCTACTGACTTCAGGCTTGGCAATGTGGTTCCACTTCAATTCAATAATCCTACTAACCCTAGGCCTAATCACTAACACCCTGACCATGTATCAGTGATGACGAGACGTTATCCGAGAGGGCACCTTCCAAGGGCACCACACACCAGTTGTCCAAAAGGGATTGCGCTACGGAATAGTCCTATTTATTATTTCAGAAGTATTTTTCTTTTCAGGCTTCTTCTGGGCCTTCTACCACTCCAGCCTGGCCCCTACTCCCGAACTAGGAGGCTATTGGCCCCCAGCAGGAATTACCCCTCTTAACCCACTAGATGTTCCCCTCCTAAATACCTCCGTCCTACTCGCCTCAGGGGTATCCATCACCTGAGCCCATCACAGCCTCATAGAAGGCAACCGCAAACATATAATTCAAGCCCTGTCCATCACCATCTCCCTAGGCCTATACTTTACCCTCCTACAAGCATCCGAATACTACGAGGCACCCTTTACTATCTCAGACGGGGTCTATGGCTCTACATTCTTCATGGCCACAGGATTTCACGGACTCCACGTTATCATCGGATCGACCTTCCTAATTATCTGCCTTCTACGACAACTTAAATTCCACTTTACATCCAGCCACCATTTCGGTTTTGAAGCAGCCGCATGATACTGACATTTCGTAGACGTTGTCTGACTCTTCCTCTACGTATCAATCTATTGATGAGGCTCCTACTCTTTTAGTATCAACTAGTATAGCTGACTTCCAATCAGTTGGTTCCGGCACATCCCGGAAAAGAGTAATTAACATACTCATCACACTACTAACAAACACAACCCTAGCCTCCCTTCTCGTAATGATCGCATTTTGATTGCCCCAGACAAGTGCCTACTCCGAAAAACTAAGCCCCTACGAATGCGGCTTTGACCCCCTAGGCTCAGCCCGCCTCCCCTTCTCAATAAAATTTTTCCTGGTAGCCATTACATTCCTACTCTTCGACCTAGAAATCGCATTACTCCTCCCCCTACCATGAGCAACCCAAACAAACAATCTCCACATCATGCTCCCCATAGCCCTAACGCTAACCTCCCTCCTAGCTATTAGTCTAGCCTATGAGTGAACACAAGAAGGATTAGAATGGTCTGAATAGTGGTAATTAGTTTAAATAAAACAAGTGATTTCGACTCACTAGATTATGGTAGCAGCCATAATTATCGAATGACACTCACTTATGTAAACACGTTCCTAGCATTCACCATCTCCCTAATAGGCATACTAATGTACCGCTCCCACATAATGTCTTCCCTCCTCTGCCTAGAAGGCATGATACTATCCCTCTTTGTGATCCTAACAATAACCATTTTAAATAACCACTTAACCCTAGCAAGCATACTACCAATCATCCTGCTAGTCTTCGCCGCATGCGAGGCAGCACTAGGACTTTCCCTCCTGGTAATGGTCTCCACCACCTATGGAACAGATTACGTACAAAACCTCAACCTCCTCCAATGCTAAAAATTATTACTCCCACCATCATACTTATCCCCCTCACATGAGCCTCCAAACCCAAAATAGTATGAATTAACACTACCATACACAGCCTGATCATCAGCCTCCTATGACTCCCCCTAACCAACCAGCCCCTCGACAACAGCCTTAACCTCTCCACAACATTCTTCTCCGACCCCTTATCCACTCCTCTACTTATACTAACACTATGGCTCCCCCCCCCAATAATCATTGCCAGCCAATCCCATCTTTCCCACGAATCACCAACTCGAAAAAAACTATACCTTACCATGCTAATCCTACTCCAAGCCTTCCTAATCATGACATTCACAGTCACAGAGCTTATCCTATTCTATATCCTATTTGAAGCTACACTCCTCCCCACCCTAATCATCATTACACGATGAGGTAACCAAGCAGAGCGCCTAAACGCGGGCCTCTACTTCCTATTCTACACGCTAGTAGGATCTCTTCCACTACTCATTGCACTAATCCACATCCAAAACCTGACCGGCTCCCTAAACTTCCTCCTAATGCAGCACCTACTAGACCCCCTACCCATTTCCTGAAGTACTACCCTAATATGAGTCGCATGCATAATAGCTTTTATGGTAAAAATACCCCTATACGGTCTCCACCTATGATTACCAAAAGCCCATGTAGAAGCCCCAATTGCAGGGTCAATAGTCCTTGCAGCAGTACTACTGAAACTCGGAGGATACGGTATGCTACGTATTACAATCTTACTCAACCCACTAACCGAATTTATAGCCTACCCCTTCATAATACTTTCCCTATGAGGAATAATCATAACCAGCTCCATCTGCCTACGCCAAACGGACCTCAAATCTTTAATCGCTTACTCCTCAGTAAGCCATATAGCCCTTGTAATCGTCGCCGTCTCAATCCAATCCCCCTGAAGCTTTATAGGAGCAACAGCACTGATAGTCGCACACGGCCTAACTTCCTCCATACTCTTCTGCCTGGCAAATTCCAATTACGAACGAGTGCACAGCCGAACAATAATCCTGGCCCGAGGCCTACAAACCCTACTCCCCCTAATAGCAGCTTGATGGCTCCTAGCAAGCCTCACAAACCTAGCCCTTCCTCCAACCATCAACCTAATTGGAGAACTACTCGTAACAGTGTCAGCATTCTCCTGGTCTAACCTCTCCATTATCCTCCTAGGCCTAAACATTATCATTACGGCCCTATACTCCCTGTACATGTTAATCACCACCCAACGAGGCATTCCTACCCACCACATCAACAACATCCCGCCCTCCTTCACCCGAGAAAACACCCTCATGACAATGCATATTCTCCCCCTCCTATTACTATCCCTAAGCCCCAAAATCATCCTAGGAACCCCATACTGTAAGCATAGTTTAACAAAAACATCAAACTGTGAATTTGGTAATAGAAGCTCACGCTCCTTGCTTACCGGGAAAGACCGCAAGAACTGCTAACTCTTCACCCCGCGCCTAACAGCCCGGCTTTCCCACACTTTTAAAGGATAGTAGCTATCCGTTGGTCTTAGGAACCAAAAAATTGGTGCAACTCCAAATAAAAGTAATAAATCTAACACCCTACCTCACCCTTCTATCCCTAACCATTCTCACGATCCCCATCCTAACCACAAACCCCACCACCCGAAACAATCCTAACTACCCGTACTACGTAAAAACAGCAGTACTCTACTCATTCTTGGTAAGCACTGTCCCCACCGCAATTTTCATTTACACCAACCAAGAATCAATAATCTCCAACTGACATTGAGTCTCCATCCAAACCCTAAAACTATCCCTCAGCTTCAAAATAGACTTTTTCTCCTTATTATTCATACCAGTGGCATTATTCGTAACCTGGTCTATCCTAGAATTCTCAATATGATACATGCACTCAGACCCCAACGTAAACCAGTTCTTCAAATACCTCCTAATATTCCTAATTACAATAATAATCCTAGTAACAGCCAACAACCTTTTCCAACTCTTTATCGGATGAGAAGGTGTCGGAATTATATCCTTCCTACTAATCAGTTGATGATATGGTCGAGCAGACGCCAACACAGCAGCCCTACAAGCAATCCTCTACAACCGCATTGGGGATATCGGCTTCATCTTGTCAATGGCATGATTCCTCATCAACTCAAACACCTGAGAACTCCAACAAATCTTCGTACTCACCCCAAACACACCCATCCTTCCCCTAATAGGACTCCTCCTTGCCGCAACAGGAAAATCAGCCCAATTCGGACTACACCCCTGACTCCCCTCTGCCATGGAAGGCCCAACCCCAGTCTCAGCCCTACTTCACTCAAGCACAATAGTCGTAGCTGGTGTCTTCCTTCTAATCCGATTCCATCCACTATTAGAGAGCAATAGCAATATCCAAACAATGATCTTGTGCTTAGGTGCCATTACCACCCTCTTCACAGCTACATGCGCACTAACCCAAAACGATATTAAAAAGATCATCGCATTCTCCACCTCAAGCCAACTAGGACTAATAATAGTGACAATCGGAATCAACCAACCGCACTTAGCATTCCTACACATCTGCACACACGCCTTCTTCAAAGCCATACTCTTCATATGCTCAGGCTCAATCATCCACAGCCTAAGCGACGAACAAGATATCCGAAAAATAGGAGGCCTCTTCAAAACAATACCCTTTACAACAACAGCTATGACAGTAGGGAGCCTAGCATTAACAGGCACACCCTTCTTAACAGGCTTCTACTCCAAAGACCTAATTATCGAAGCCGCCAACACCTCCTACACAAACGCCTGAGCCCTCCTCCTAACCCTAATCGCTACCACCCTCACAGCCATCTACAGCACCCGGATCATCTTCTTCGCGCTACTAGGACAACCTCGACTCCCTACTACTATCCTAATCAACGAGAACAACCCCCTCCTACTCAACGCCATCAAACGACTCCTAATTGGAAGCATCTTCGCAGGGTTCCTAATCTCAAAAAATATCCCACCCATAACCATCCCCCCAATAACCATACCCCCCTACCTCAAACTTACAGCTTTAACAGTCACCCTAATAGGATTCATCCTGGCCCTAGAGCTCAATCTAATAGCATTAAATCTAAAACCCAAGACCCCTTCCTATCCACTTAAATTCTCCACTCTCCTTGGGTACTTCCCAACCATCATCCACCGCCTCCCACCAATAACAAACTTAATATTTAGCCAGAAATCCGCATCCTCCCTGCTAGACCTTATCTGACTCGAATCTATCCTGCCCAAAACTGTCTCCCTCGCCCAACTGAAAGCCTCCACCCTAGTATCAAGCCAAAAGGGACTTATCAAACTCTACTTCCTATCTTTCCTAGTTACTTTCCTACTAACACTACCCACACTTATCCTCCCCGTGTAACCTCCAAAATCACCATAACCGCAACCAACAAAGCCCATCCAGTAACCACCACCAATCACACCCCATAGCTGTATAAACCCCCTACCCCAGCCATCTCCCCACTCACCCCACCCAAACTCTCTACATCACAAACAGCCCAATCCCCAACCCCAATAAACTTAGAGACCACCCCCAACTCCACCCCCTCCAACACTGTAAGCACCAAAATAAACTCTATCAAAACACCCACAATAAAAGCCCCTAACACCGTCTTATTAGACACTCACACCTCCGGATATTGCTCTATTGCCATCGCCGTAGTATACCCAAACACCACCAACATCCCACCTAAGTAAATTAAAAATACCATCAAACCCAAAAACGACCCATTATAACTCAACACAATTCCACACCCGGCACCCCCACTCACAATCAAACCTAGACCCCCATAAATTGGAGACGGCTTCGAAGAAAATCCAACAAAACTCAACACAAAAATAATACTTAAAACAAACACAATGTATATTACCATTATTCTTACATGGTCTCACCCATGACCAGTGACATGAAAAATCACCGTTGTACTTCAACTACAAGAACAATAATGACCAACATCCGAAAAACCCACCCCCTCCTAAAAATCATTAACCACTCCCTCGTGGACCTCCCCGCCCCATCAAACTTATCATCTTGATGAAACTTCGGCTCCCTCCTGGGAATCTGCCTTGCCGTCCAAATCCTAACAGGACTGTTCCTGGCCATGCACTACACATCAGACACAGCCACAGCATTTAACTCCGTGACCCACATCTGCCGAGACGTCCACTACGGCTGAATTCTCCGGTACCTCCACGCCAACGGAGCGTCCATATTCTTCATCTGCCTCTATCTTCACATCGGCCGGGGACTCTACTACGGATCCTACATGTACTCAGAGACATGAAACATTGGAATTCTCTTACTCTTTGCAGTGATAGCCACTGCATTCATGGGCTACGTCCTACCATGAGGACAAATATCCTTCTGAGGGGCCACAGTCATCACCAACCTCCTCTCCGCCATCCCCTACATCGGAACAGACCTCGTCCAATGAATCTGAGGGGGCTTCTCCGTAGACAAAGCCACCCTCACCCGATTCTTCGCCTTTCACTTCCTCCTCCCCTTCCTCGTATCAGCCCTAGTGATAGTCCACCTTCTATTTCTGCACGAAACCGGGTCCAACAACCCCATGGGCATCCCATCAGACTCAGACATAATCCCCTTCCACCCCTACTACACCATTAAAGACATCCTAGGCCTTCTAGCAATACTCACAGCCCTCTCAACATTAGTCCTGTTCTCACCAGACCTACTCGGAGATCCTGACAACTACATACCAGCCAACCCCCTAAACACCCCTCCACACATCAAACCCGAATGGTACTTCCTCTTCGCCTACGCAATTCTCCGCTCCATCCCAAACAAACTCGGAGGAGTACTAGCCCTGGTTCTGTCTATCCTAGTCTTGGCGATCATCCCACTGCTCCACACCTCCAAACAACGAAGCATAACCTTCCGACCCCTTAGCCAATGCCTCTTCTGACTCCTCACAGCAGTCCTACTCACACTAACTTGAATCGGGGGCCAACCAGTTGAACACCCCTACATCATCATCGGGCAAACAGCATCAATCCTGTACTTCCTAATCCTCCTGGTCTTCATACCCCTCGTCAGCACTGTAGAAAACCACCTGCTAAAATGAAGAGTCCCTGTAGTATACACCTATTACACTGGTCTTGTAAACCAGAAAAGGGAGAAGTACTCCCCATGGACTCAAGGAGAAGACACACAGCCTCACCCTCAGCACCCAAAGCTGATATTCTACTTAAACTACTCCCTGCATGTTATCGTGCATAAAATTAACTACCCCATCACTAACACCAACCATCACTATGTATAATAATACATTATATTATGTACATCATGAATATTAAGCAAGTACATTAAGTTAATGTAATAAAGACATTACATCTATAACAGTACAATATATATTATGTCATATATGAATATTAAGCCAGTAAATTAAATTAATGTAGTAAAGACATCAAATCAATTATCGTACATTACTATAAACCAATACATGAATATGAAGCAAGTAATATAAACCTGTTAATCAACTAAAAACATACTATTTATTGGTCGTACATACACCATTCTATTACGTCAATCCTTGTCAATATGACTATCCCCTACCAAAGGGTGTCCCTTGGTCTACCAACCTCCGTGAAACCAGCAACCCGCCCAATTCGGATCCCTCTTCTTGTCCCAGGCCCATTTAACTTGGGGGTTTCTAACTTGGGTCGTAAACGGCATCTGGTTCTTGCTTCAGGGCCATACAACCTTAGAATCGCCCATTCGTTCCCCTTAAATAAGACATCACGATGGATTAGTGACTAATCAGCCCATGCCGCGGCATAACTGTTCTGTCATGCCTTTAGTAGGAAATTTTTTGGGGGTATGCTTGGACTCAACTGGGCCGCGGCGGGCCAGGGTTCAGGGGCTTTTCCGTCCTGGCGAGCCTCTTAATGTACCTTCCCCACCCGCATAATGAGGTAGCAGGTCATGGACTTAATGAAACAAGGACATGGTTGATGTACGTACAGTAATCGATATTCTTGACTTGCCATTGTCAGAAACAGGGGTTATAGGATTCATGGTCACAGGACATAGCCACACTCACCATTCCGACACCCAGGTGCACACCCACGTGCACACCCACGTGCACACCCACGTGCACACCCACGTGCACGCGTTGGCAGGTACATGCTCTTTTAAGTCGACAAACCCCCCTACCCCCCGTTAAACCCCATGCACAATATATTGCATAACCTTGCCAAACCCCTAAAACAAGGACAATATAAAGCACAACGCTGAATCTAACGTTGATGCAAATAATAACATTATTTGATCATGTAAACAAACCCCCGTCGACCCTTTTTGATTGAAAGCTGCCACTTTAAGGAATTTATTTTCCTTAAACAGGCACGTCCCTAGATTCGCCAAAATCCCGGAAATTATCCACTCCACGCCATATGTAAATTAAC